AGCAATAACGGAAGCAGCAGAAATCAGTGGATTCATGGTAAGTTCCTCACATCAAAAAAAAAAAAGAAATGGTTAATGATACAATCAACCAATGAATTATTACTCATTTTCTCATTAAGATCCCGCATTCAAAGTAACTAAAAACTCAGAATTGAAATGATAATATTACTGAATTATTGAATTGAATCGTCAGAACTATCCTATTTTTAGTTTCTACCCATAATGGAGTTTTTGTATATCCATATACATACAGTTCTGGTTATTGCATATCTTTGTTTCTAACTATTCTTTGATTCAATTCTGCGTTCTTTACTATAACTATATCTTAACTATATCTTGAGTTCATCTCTTTTCTTTTTTTCTAGAATCGCAGACGAAATAAAGGATTTTTATTGAAATCCATCTACATGCAGTGTGAGCTGCAATCAATGTGGTCAATGTCAATATTAATAAAAATCCATTATAATTATATATATTTATTATATATTTATTATATTTATTTTATTCAATCAAATATTCAATCAATCAAAAATGGAATTTATTTAATGTTATTTATACCATTTTTTTCTATAAAATATTTATTTTCTATTTTTATCTGTTTATAGAATATTTTTTTGAATATTTATTTTACAAAATAAAAAAATTATACAAAATTCTACTTAGCTTGTATGAAAATTATACTCAGTTGTATTATATACATTATTCTATCATAAATACATATAATTTCTTATAATTTAGTAATGTATTAAATTAGTAATGTATAATTAAATAAAACTATTAAAACTATAATTAAAAAATCAAACTCTTAAAACTATACTATATATATAAAATAAAAGAATAGAAAACTATAACTCTATACTAAAGAATATATATATATATAAGATAAGAATTTACCAATATAAGAAAAATAAATATAATAATTCATCTTTCCTAGTTATATACATAATTATTAGTAGTTATTATTAATATATTCATAACAATTTATTCATAATAATTATGAATTTTTATCATACATTCATACATAAAAAAAAGTATATATATATATATATATATATATTTTGTGTATAATAAATATGTATAGAATATAATTTATAGAATATAATTTTTATTATATTTTTTATTATTTTTATTATAATTAATATATAAAATTATATAAATTATATTATATAAATTATATATTAATTATAATTATATAATAATTATATATTATATATATTATATATTATATATATATATATATTATGTAATAATATTATACTATTATATACTAAATTATATACTAATATTATAGTTATAGTATAGTCCTATATAACTAAAGATATATAATGAATATATGATATCTCCATAATATGATACATATGATACCACATATACTTTTGTCTTTTCCATAACATAAATAACCCGCATTTTTTTATAGAAATAATATTTAATTTCTTTCTTTTTTTTTTTTTATTTTATTTAATAATTAAATATTAAATCGAATTCGAAAATCATTCTCCGAAACATAGACAGGAGCTAAACTTATATTATTTATAGACATTACATACTTAATAGACATTACATATATCTAGTATGACCTCCCCAACTCATCTTTCTTTTTTAGAATTGCGAAATATCGTCCATTTTTTCTCCTACAACTCTAGCTTGTATAGTTATACGTATTTTTATGTTATGCTCCTCAACCAATTGGATTATATACAATACAGGAATTTGGATAGTAGGATAAGCTTAATAAGTATTTGGAAAGCTAATCAATCAATGATGACCCTCCATGGATTCACCTATATAAGCCGCGGCTAATGTTGCAAAAATAAGAGCCTGAATACCACTTGTAAATAATCCAAGAAACATAACAGGTATAGGAACTACTAAAGGGACTAAAGAAACAAGAACAACAACTACTAATTCATCAGCCAATATATTTCCGAAAAGTCGAAAACTAAGAGATAAAGGTTTTGTGAAATCCTCTAGAATATTAATTGGTAAAAGGATTGGAGTTGGTTGAATGTATTTTCCAAAATAACCCAATCCTTTTTTGCTAAGACCCGCATAAAAATATGCGACTGACGTAGGTAAAGCTAAAGCAACAGTAGTATTTATATCATTCGTAGGTGCAGCTAACTCCCCATGAGGTAATTCTATAATTTTCCAAGGTAAAAGAGCACCTGACCAGTTAGAAACAAAAATAAACAAGAACATAGTTCCAATAAAGGGAACCCAAGGACCATATTCTTCTCCAATCTGAGTTTTGCTCAAGTCTCGAATAAATTCAAGGACATATTCAAAGAAATTCTGACCGTCGGTCGGAATGGTTTGTGGATTCCGAACAGCTATGATGACTGAACCTAATAAGATAGCAATTACAACCCACGAAGTGATAAGTACTTGGGCGTGAATTTGTAAACCTCCTATTTGCCAATAGAGATGTTGGCCGACTTCTACACCCGATATATCGTATAACCCTTTCAGTGTTTTAATGGAACATGGTATAACATTCATATTGTCCTCTGACAGAAATTGAACTTCAAAAAATGAATTATTTTGATTAACCATCTCTTTCTCAACTCACCAACTTGAATTATTAATCATATATTTAGGATACCAAGAAATCACATAATATCATAACAAAATATCAATACCTCCCACTTCTTTTATTTTTATCTCTTTTTTTTATTCAAAAATAGTAACCGATCCAATAAATCTATGGAGTCCAAGAAAAATTGACTGATCTTATTATTCTTAATCATAATCAACGATTTCTTATATAGCTAGAACGACCCTCACAAATCGCGGATACTAATTTGTTAAGAACCAATCGGATTGAAGCTATAGCATCATCATTGGCTGGGATCGAAATATCTGCAAGATCTGGATCACAATTTGTATCGATTAAACAAATCGTTGGAATCCCCAAAATTATACATTCTCGAAGAGCCGTATATTCTTCTTGCTGATCAACGATGATCACAATATCAGGTAACCCCGTCATATATTTGATCCCGCCGAGATATGTTTGTAAGGTAGATAATTTTCTCTTCAACATTGCTGCATCTCTTTTTGGGAGACGATTGAGTTTCCCCATCTTTTGTTCTGCTCTTAAGTCCCTGAATTTTTGAAGTCTCGTTTCTGTAGTGGACCAATTCGTTAACATACCGCCAAGCCATTTTTTATTAACATAATGACACCGAGCCCTTATTGCAGCTGATGCTACTGAATCCGCTGCTTTATTTTTGGTACCAACAATTAAGAAGTTTTTTCCTCTACTTGCTGCATCAAAAACCAAATCGCATGCTTCTGATAAAAAACGAGCAGTTCTAGTGAGATTTGTAATATGAATACCTTTACGCTTTGCAGAGATGTAAGGGGCCATTTTTGGATTCCATTTCTTAGTACCATGACCAAAATGAACTCCTGCTTCCATCATCTCTTCCAAATTGATGTTCCAATATCTTCTTGTCATTTTTCCCCACACTTCCTTTTTGTTTTTTCTTTTGTTTTTTAACAAACAAAGAGACGAGGTGCCTTGAAATAAATAATTGTTCCGATGGAACCTTCTACCGGAAATTGCCCATTGATACATGGTCCAATTCCTTAATTTCCTTTAATTACTTTTAATTACTTTTTTTATTACCAAAAAAATAGTAAGACCAGATAGTTTAAAAGTAAAAGAATCCACTCTTAGGAATCATGAAATTGCGGAAATTTTTGTTCTGGTATCTCATGCAAATTTGTCTCACGAAAATTGTTTTTGGGGGAAGAACAAAATAATTCTTTATGGTGTAACAAAATATTTCTCATTTCCAAGTTGAATAGATTCTTTCTTTTGATTTCCAAATAAGTATTCTTGTCTTGTCTTGAACGGTACACTAATTTTTTGAATCCGGTACCAACAGGTATAATCCCTCCCAGAACAACGTTCTCTTTCAGCCCTTTCAACCAATCAATACGACCGCGTAGAGCAGCTTTTGCTAAAACTCGAGCAGTTTCTTGAAAACTTGCTTCGGATATGAAACTTTGAGTATTCAGAGATGCCCTCGTTATTCCCAACAGGATTACTCGATAAGAAATAACTTCGTCCAAAGCACGCCCCGCCCGTTCCGCTCGCAACAATCCGATTAATTCTCCAGGTAAAAAAACATTAGACATTCCATCTTCTGAAACCAACACTTTTGATGTTACTTGACGTACAATAATCTCTATATGTCTATTATGGATCTGTACCCCCTGGGATCGATAAACCTTTTGGATTTTATTAACCAAAGAGATACGACTTTGAGCTATGGTTAATTCAGCTCGAATCAAGAATCCCCAGGGAATTCCAAGAATTCTTGGTATAAGTTCGTTCCAACCTTCAACTCTCCTTTCGAGATTCATCGATATTGAATCAATCGAACGCACTTCTAAGATTTGTTCCACTTTTGGGAGACCTTGTGTTATGTCACCCGATCTAGATTTTTCATATATAAATGTAACTAATGTATCTCCTTCGTAAAGGATTTCTCCATAATGACCATGAACAGTTGCTCCTGGAGTGGCCAAATAGGGCTTAGCGGATCTTATAACTAAGGAGTCAAGGTGAACAATTATAATTTGACCAGAGTTTTTTACATGCGGTTCGTCTTTGAATAGACATAAATTTTCACAAATAAATTGTCCAAGGCTTATTATTGTCAATGTTTCTTCCCAATAATCATGATGGAGAAAGCGCCAATTTAAATAGAATGGATTCAAAATGCTGTTACTGCACGGATCGGGATTATAAATCCTTCTATTTTCATCTATTAAACAGTATTTAAGTACTTGAAGTACTTCAAAAGTTTGTTTAAAATTGTCAAGTAGCAAATATTTCTTTAACAAGATCTGATTATAAGTTATTAAATGGTAAGATGCATAAAAATTCGCTATTTTAGAGACTATTGTCCCTAAGGGACCCAACAAATCCATAATTGGAATTATGGGATCCAATTCTTTTTTATATTTCAAACCATTGAATGGTCCAA